AAAACAAAAAATCGGATTGTATGTGAGATAATTTTTGGAATTGTATATTCAACGATTCACTAATCTGAATCATAATATGATAATATATTTTCTATATTCTAGATATTATCTCTATTTATATTCTAGAATAGAATATTTAGAAAAAATGAAATAAGCGGGTAGCGGGAATCGAACCCGCATCGTTAGCTTGGAAGGCTAGGGGTTATAGTCGACGTTGATTTAGCGCTTTGAACGTCTCTAATTCAAAACCGAACATGAAACTTTGGTTTCATTCGGCTCCTTTATGGATTATGGAAGATGAGTCAATTCCTAGATCTAAGATGTGAACAAAATTATACCCATAACACCTATGTCAGCTTTTTGTCTGAATACAAACAAAACGAATCGCTTTCTAGATGATCCTTATAGAAGAAGGTGATTCTAACAATCTTTCTAGTTACTTCGTTCTCTATTTCTATTTGAGAGGATCCTAAGGAAAAGGATTTCGTTTCCACCGAGCTAAAACAATACGCCGATGCTTGTAGTAAACCAAAGGCATCGTTGACTAGCTATTTTGCTTCAATTTCTTTCTTTAGAAATTAAAAATTTAGTTACGATTAGAAATTGACTTTCTATCTTCATCCATGGATCCTTTACTCATACTTATTCAATTGGAAGTCTTGAGCCAATTCAAAAATTCTGTTTCGCAATTTCATAATCCAACTTTTCAATTTATAGATACAAATTACGAGAATGTGTATTTTTTTTTTCTCGAATTTCTAATTGAGAGGTAAAGGATTCAATCCTTTTAAGAAATAAAGTTTTTGATCGGAATCTGAATAAAACCGAAAGACCCTTTAACTATTAAAGGGTTAATAGAACGAATCACACTTTTACCACTAAACTATACCCGCCACAATATGATTATTGTATACAAACGGACCTTTTGTCGAACAAGATAATTTACATGATTACGAACGGATCATTAAAGAATCATCAAAATTCGAGTGTTGAACTTTGTCGTTGAAAGATAAAAATGGAATGAGATTCGGAAAAGAGGCTTCGTTTCATTTTTTTTTTTTAACTAAACTATTTTGCTTTGCTGAAGAAGTTTGGATAGATACGAATCGCAAAAAACACTCAAATCATAATAGAAAAATGCATTGTGGAAAAATCAACAGTGTCTTTTTTAGTTCGGAAAAAAAAAAAATAGAACAAGAAAAAGAAGCTATTTACATTCTTTTTCTTGTTGCTTGAATAGAAAAGATTCAATTGAATATAATAATATCATAAAAAAATGCTTCTTTTCAAATTATATAATCAGATATAAGATAAATCATTCTTTATCTAGAATTCGTTGAAAAAAAGGCCCGGCTGGGTACTGACCAGGCCAGGCCATCAGAAAAGGAAGGGCCTTTGGAACAAAAAATCAACACAAAACAAAGAGGTCTTCCTTATTTTTCTTTAGTTCGGTTGTTGGCGCGTTCGAGCCCCTCCTTTAGATAAAGGAAATTCCTGATTTGTGGATCTCTCGCTATATGCTATATATAATATATAATAATAGAATAGAGAAAGAAATATAATAATAGAATAGAGAAAGAAGAGAGAGAAAGAAAGACTCATTACATTATTATGTGTAATGTAGTAATTATCTTTTTCAATTGGGAGAGATGGCTGAGTGGACTAAAGCGTCGGATTGCTAATCCGTTGTATGAGTTATTCGTACCGAGGGTTCGAATCCCTCTCTTTCCGTTTCCCTTGATGACTTGCTTTTTTTTTTCCATTTTTTTTTTTTCAAATCTTAGTTAAACGTGTGGAATCGAGAAAGTCCTAAAAAAAAATGGAAAATGAATCAAGAAAAACCCTTTTGATTTTGGATTTTATTCTTCACGTCCCGGATTACGTCCCGGATCATTAGATAGGAATCCAAAAATAAATAGAGAAACAAAAAATATCACTACGGTATAAACGAAGAGTTTCAGAGTAAGCATTACACAATCTCCAAGATGATTTTTTGGAAAAAAAAAAGAGAATAGATCTTCCATTTTTGTACCACATATCTTAATCCGATTTTGACACCAAGAAATGCATTTATTTTTCATTAAGAAAAATATCTTTCATATCCAAATTAGATCTTTTGGGAGACCCTAATCCTATTAGGGTCTTTCACTGGAAAAAAGCGTCAAAAAATTGAGGAAATGGGGGTAAACCAGATTTGTGGCGACTATCCAAGAATTTCAGTGTGCGAATCCAAGGTTCATACTCGAAAATTGATCTGATTTTATCAATTTTTAGAATTTTTTCTCGAAGAACTCATGCATTTTCTAGGATATTCTTATTAAACATTTCATCGAAAACTTACAGCAGCTTGCCAAACAAAAGCTAAGAGAAAAAAAAACAAAGGGATGACTGGCATAATATCTACGATTGGATTCAAAAAAGCATAGGCTTCGGGCAATTTGCCAAAGAAAAAACTACTCGAATACAGAGCAGAATTCATAGAAATACAGATCAAACTAACGATATTAAGCATAACAAACATTTTGTTCTTGGAGATAATTGCAATTTGATTGAGTTTTTGGGGATAAGGAAAAAGGAAGAAAGTAAGTAAGGTAGACAAAAAATCTTTCTTTTTCTTTGAACCCACCCAATCAAAAATCCTCCAATTCTCAAAGGAGAATAGAAGAAATCATACTTTCATAGAATATCTTAATTGAATTCTATCTAATGATCAATAAATGAAGTTGAATTCTATATCTATATGTATCAAAATCGTAGTACCAATCTATTCTATAGATATATAGATATTTGGACTGGAGTTGACAAATAACCAATACCAATATTATTCTTTCTTAGTGTGGATTCGAAATTGAAATGGGGCGTGGCCAAGTGGTAAGGCAACGGGTTTTGGTCCCGCTATTCGGAGGTTCGAATCCTTCCGTCCCAGAGCATATCCATTTTTTTATGCTACATTATTTCCATAGAAAAAAGTAGGGGAGTGGATGGGAGTTAATCAATACAAATTATAATATCTGTTATAATCTCATTAACAAATGATCAAGTTCCATATCATATAGAAATAGCTTATTGAACCAATGTCTTTTCTATGAATCAAATCTTATTGTATTTCGGTATTTTGTCTTTGGCTCGAATGAAAAATTGGAAATCTATATAATGATTGAGGCGATGGTGATTTATTCTATCCCTTATTATTAACTTTATGACAAGATTCTATTATTGAACTATTACTCAATCCCGTGTTAACCAACATACATATAAAATGAGGAAATGTTTAGCTTATATGGTAGGTATCCTTCTATTTCAATATTTCAATGAAAATCCTTTTTTTTTGTATTCAAAAAGTAGAAATAGTTTAATCTATCCTATTGAGTCACTTGAAGATGCAGATTCAAAAGGCTATTCGTTTTTATTTCTATTTTTTCTATATTTTTATATACTAATTAATTACTATAATAGTAATAGTATTTCTGTATGTTAAAGATGCTGGCGTGCTAAGACTTTTTCAGAAAAAACTGTTCCACCTACACATATTACACATATCATAACACATATTCTATATTCTATTATATCATATATAGATCATAATCATCTATCATACATAATCATATTCATATATAATAAGAATTATATCATAATATTCTTATCAATTCTATTCGAAATTATATAAGAAAAAGTCTAGATTATGATGTCTATATACAACTGAACCAATGACTATTCATGATTCCATAATTGAATCAATTCCATACCGGTTCCAAATTAGAGGAATGTTATGGTAAAACTTCGTTTGAAACGATGTGGTAGAAAGCAACGTGCGACTTGAAGGACACGATCCTTTGTGGATTTTTACATCCACCATTTTCGGTAATGAAGGTGCTCTTGGCTCGACATTCTTTGTTCTGTTACACTTGAACCCTTCGATTTTTTGTTGGGGTTGTAAATAGTTCACGATGGAGCTCGAGTAGAAAGGATTAATTCATTTCTCGGGGACAAAGATCTAGGGTTAATGCCAATTAGTCAATTGAAATAACTTCGTAAATATATCTTCTTCCATATATCGAAATGGAAAGGATTCGATTCAAGCAAGTTTGCAATTCAAAAAAAAAACAAAGTAAAACTTGTTAAAATTGATGAAACTTTCTTTTTTTTCGATTAAAAGTGTATCACGGGGAATCAACTGTCCATATGATTCTTTAATCAAAAAGGGGTATGTTGCTGCCATTTTGAAAGCATTAAGAAAAGAAGCACCGAAGTAATGTCTAAACCCAATGATTTTAAATTAAGGATAAAGGATCCAAGAACAAGGAAACCCCCTTTTAATTGTCTCGATAGTCTCAACAATCGGATCAGACTAAAGAATCTAAATCGAATTTTAAACGAGACAAAGAAAGGGGGGTAAAGACCACTCAATAAATAAAATTCACTCAAGATTTTCCTTTGAGCTATTTAAGAGTTATTGAACTTGAGTTATGAGTACGAATGGTTTCCTTTTCATTTCAGGAAGGAAAAAAAAAAAAAGACTGAAATCATAGTCTAATTGTATTGTATAGGCTCTTTTTTTCATTGAATTTATTCAAATATTAGAATTGCATACATAGCAAAACTTAGAATCAAATCATTTTTTCTCGAGCCGTACGAGGAGAAAACTTCCTATACGGTTCTAGGGGGGGTATTGTTCATCTACATCTATCCCAATGAGCCGTCTATCGAATCGTTGCAATTGATGTTCGATCCCGAAGAGAAGGAAAAGACCTTAGAAAAGTGGGATTTTATGATCCAATGAAGAATCAAACTTATTTAAATGTTCCTGCTATTCTATATTTCCTTGAAAGGGGTGCTCAACCCACAGGAACTGTTCAGAATCTTTTAAAGAAAGCGGAAGTTTTTAAGGAACTTTCGTCTAATCAAACGAAATTCAATTAAAGAAATACCAAGGGAGGGGGGGTAGCGACTTGTATAGAATTTTGGATCAATTTTCTCTACTTGTTTTTTTTTATTTCCCC